CCTGAAATAAATAATTGTTCCGACGGAACCTTCTCTTCTACTAGAGATTGGCCATTGATACACGATCCAAGCCGTTCATTACTTTCTATTCATTATTATCTTTCTTTTCTTACCATTAATAAATCAAACGACCACAATATAGTTAAAAGAATCTGCTCCTAGGACTCATTAAATCCTCTAAGTGATTGTTCTGATGTATCATGTAAAGTCTTTGAAATGCAAGAGGAAAATAATTCTCTGTGGTGTAAGAAAATCTCTCCCATTCCCCTCCCGAATAAGTTCTTTGTGTTTGTTTCCAAAAGAATGTTGTTAGGCTGCCTTGAAGAGTACACTAATCCTTTGAATCCGGTACCGACGGGGATCATACCCCCCAGAACAACGTTCTCTTTCAGGCCTTTCAACCAATCGATACGACCCCGGAGAGCTGCTTTTGCTAAAACTCGAGCGGTTTCTTGAAAACTTGCTTCAGATATAAAACTTTGAGTATTCAGAGATGCTCTCGTTATTCCCAATAAGATAGCTCGATAACAGATCCCTTCTTCCAAAGCGCGCACCGTTCGTTCCGCTCGTAACAATCCAATCCGTTCGCCGGGTAAAAAAAAATTAGGCATTCCATCTTCTGAAACCAACACTTTTGATGTTATTTGACGTACAATAATTTCTATATGCCTATTATGAATCTGCACCCCCTGAGATCGATAAACTTTTTGGATCTTATTAACCAAAGAGATACGACTTTGCACTATAGTTAGCTCAGCACCAATCAAGAATCCCCAAGGAATTCCAAGAATTCTTGTTATACGCGCGTTCCAACCCTCAACTCTCTTTTCTAGGTTCATCGATATTGAATCAATCGAACGCACTTCTAACACTTGTTCTACTTTTGGAAGACCCTGCGTTATATCACCAGATCTCGATTTTTCATATATAAATGTAACTAATGTATCTCCTTCGTAAAGGATTTCTCCATAATGCCCATGAACAGTTGCTCCTGGAGTAGCCAAATAAGGCTTAGCCGATCTTATTACTACCGAGTCAACTTGAACAATTAAAACTTGACCAGACTTTAGGTGTGGTCCATTTTTGGCTATAGATACATTTTCACAAATAAACTGTCCAAGACGAATTATTGTGGGCATTTCCTCACAATAATTATGATGGAGAAAATACCAATTCAAATTAAATGGATTCAAAACGATCGTACTGTATGGATCAGGATTATAAATTCTCCGGTTTTCATCCATTACCATTAAATAATATTTAAATACTTGAAAAGTCTGTTTTAAATTCTCAAGTTTGAAATATTTAGTTACCGAGATCTGATTATGAGTTATTAAATAGTAAAATGAATAAAAATTGGCAATTTGAAAGACTGTTCCTAAAGGTCCCAACGAATTCCTAATTGGAATTAGAGGATCTTTTTGAATTTTAATTGATTGTTTTATGACATTGTGATATTTTCCATCGTTGAATGGACCCATTCGAAAACAATTCGAAGATGACAAAATCATCAACGATTGGCATTCCTTATTTCGATTCAACAACGTACGAAAAGTTCCTTGATTTTGGCTAAGTAATTGTTCAACCCTTGCCTTGAAATAAATGCAATAAAACGGATTGATATTGTTACGATCTGAACCATTATCAGAGATCAATCCTGAACCTGACGGATCATTCCTTTTTCGTATATACGAAATATGGGATTTCACCAAGTCGATTCTTAGGAAATCTCGAATCAGACCATTTGTATTTACTTCAACAAAGGAAACACAGAGCTCTTCGAGGGAAGAACCTTTTTTGTCTTGGTTCCAATTCAAGACTAAACAAGTCCGAACTAATTGAATACTTGTGTCATAAATTCCCCGAGTAGGTTTGCCCTTTCCATAAAGGATATAATTGACAACTCGAAGTTGCATATTATCTTTTTCGCGCAGCAGATCCTGAGGGAAGAGTTTTGCTAAATTTATACCGTCCCCTATTTCATACGGGAATACGGGTCGAACCAAAACAAAATACTTTTTCTTGGTAGGTGTGATCCGTTGTACATAGATCCATTTTTTCAAATTTTTTGATTCCTTCTTTGATTCCTTAAGTTTTTTTTTTCCCGTTTCTGGTGGTATCAAGATACCACTGTGTCGGGATATCTTATCTGTCTCTCCAGGAAAATGCATATCCCCAGAAAAAATTTTCAGTTCAATCCTTTTTTTTTTTCTCTCCACTCGGACCAACCCGACCACTTGGCTTCTTATAGTTAAAGTGATTGGTGTATCTACTCCAATGATACTATTATTCCGTACCATTACGTAAGAAGATTCGGGTAAAGTATACACTTCCTCGGGAATGAAAAAAAAGCGATCTATTTTCATTTGGTATTTTGGCTTAATTTTTTTGACTCCTCGATACTCAATCAAGTCCTCTTTTTTGACGATTGAATGCGCCCCTATAGTCCCATATTTTGTAATTCCTGAACCCTTTCTTCTATATCGAGGATCGTCGAAAT